GGATTTGAACCTATACCAAAGGTTTAGAAGACCTCTGTCCTATCCATTAGACAATGGACGCCGTTCATTCCGGTTTTTTCGTATTTTTCTTGAGTTGAAAACATAAAAATCGGATTATATGTGAGAGAATTTTTGGAATTGTATATTCAACGATTCACTAATCATAATCAAATATCAAGTCATAATGTATTATCTATATTCTAGAATAGAATTCTAATAGAATATTTCGAAAAAAAAAAAGAAAAAGCGGGTAGCGGGAATCGAACCCGCATCGTTAGCTTGGAAGGCTAGGGGTTATAGTCGACGTCGATTCAGTTCTTTGAACGTCTCTAATTCAAAACCGAACATGAAACTTTGGTTTCATTCGGCTCCTTTATGGAAAGTGAGTAAATTCTTAGATCTAAGAGGTGAACAAAACGAACAAAATTATCCCCATAACACCTACGTCAGCTTTTTATTTGAATACAGACAAAACGAATCGCTTTCTAGATGATCCTTCTAGGAGAAGGTGATTCTGACAACCTTTCTAGTTACTTCGTTCTCTATTTCTATTTCATAGGATCCTAAGGAAAAAGATTTTGTTTCCACCGAGCTAAAACAATACGCCGATGTCTCTAGTAAACCAAAGTCATCGCTGAATAGCTATTTTGCTCCAATTTATTTTTTTAGAAAAAAATGGAGGATTTAGTTACGATTAGAAGTTTCTTTTTATCTTTAGCCATGGATCCTTTACTCATACTTATTCAATTGGAAGTCTTGGTCCAATTCAAAAATTATGTTTCGCAATTTCATAATCCAATTTTTCAATTTATTAAGTGACTCATGGATACAAATCACGAGAATTCGTATTTTTTCTCGAATTTCTCATTGAGAGGTAAAGGATTGAATCCTCTTAAGAAATAAAGTTTTTGATCGGAATATGAATAAAACCGAAAGACCCTTTAACTCTATAAGGGTTAATAGAACGAGTCGCACTTTTACCACTAAACTATACCCGCTACAATATGATTATTGTATACAAATGGACCTTTTGTCGAGCATGTTAATTGAGTATGATCAAGATAGGATTATCAAAGAATCGTCAAAAGGAGCGTGCTGAACTTTTTCACGAGTAGATCCAAATTTAATGAGATTCGGAAAAGAGGCTCCAAAAAATTATTTAATTGAAATTATTAAATAACTAAAGTTTTCGCTGAAGAAGTTAGATACGGATCAAAAAAAACATTAAAATCATAACACAAAAAAGTATTGTAGAAGAATCGATAGTTTTTTTTAGTTCGGGTAAAATCTAACAAGAAAATAATTGAAATAGTATTTTTTCTTTTTGTTGTTGCTTGAATATTTTATATTGAATTGAATATAATAATAAAAAGTCTTTTTTGTTTTCAAAAAAAAATAAATCATTATTTCTCTATAATTATAATTTGTTGGAACAAAAAAAAAAGAGCCCGGCTAGGTACTAACCATGCCGGGTCGTGAGAATAAGAAGGGCCTTTCGAACAAAATCAACACAAAGAGGTCTTGCTTCTTTTTTTTGTTCGAGTGTTGGCGCGTTCGAGTCCATCTTTTAGATAAAGGAAATTCCTGATTTGTGGATCTCTATATAGAAATAATAGAATAGAGAAAGAAACGAGAGAAAGAAAAACTCTTTAGATTATGTGTAATGTAGTAATTCTCTTTTTCATTTGGGAGAGATGGCTGAGTGGACTAAAGCGTCGGATTGCTAATCCGTTGTACGAGTTATTCGTACCGAGGGTTCGAATCCCTCTCTTTCCGTTTCCGTTGGTTACTTTATTTATTTATATTTTATTTATATAGTAATATTCTATTTTATTATTTTTAGTTCTTTTTTTTTTTCAATTTTTGAAAATCTTAGTGAAACGTGTGAATAGAGAAAATACTAAGAAAATTTGAAAATGAATCAAGAAACCTTTTGTATTTTATTCTTCACGTCCAGGATTACGCCCCGGATCATTAGATAGGAATCCAAAGATAAAGAGAGAAACAAAAAATATCACTACGGTATAAACGAAGAGTTTCAGAGTAAGCATTACACAATCTCCAAGATGATTTTTTAGAAAAAAAGAGAATAGATCTTCCATTTTTTTACCACATATCCTATTTTGATACCAAGAAATGAGGTTTTTTCAAGAAATGTATTGTCACAAATTCATTTGTTTTTCATTAACAAAAATGAAATTTGCGCTTATATCCAAATTTAGATATTGTGGTAGACCCTAATAGGGTTAGGGTCTTTGACTGGATGACTGGAAAAGGCTCAAAAACGAGGAAATGGGGGTAAGCCTGATTTATGCCGACTATTCACGAATTTCAATGTATGAATCGAGGGTTCATACTCTAAAACTTATCTGATTTTGTTTTTGTCAATTGTTATAATTTTTTCTCGAGGAAATCATGTATTTTCTAGGATATTATTATTCAGGATCTTATCGAAAACTTACAGCAGCCTGCCAAACAAAAGCTAAGAGAAAAAAAAGCAGAGGTATGACTGGCATAACATCTACGATTGGATTCAAAAAAGCATAGGCTTCGGGCAATTTGCCGAAGAAAAAACTACTCGAATAAAGGGGCGAATTAATACAGATCAAACTAAGGATATTAAGCATAACAGACATTTTGTTCTTGGAGATAATTGCATTTTGGTTGCATTTTTGATATAAGGAAAAAGAAAGAAAGTAAATGTAAATAAGGTAGACAAAAAATCCTTCTTTTTCTTTGAATACATACAACCAAAAATCCTCCAATTCTCAAAGGAGAATAGAAGAAACGATACTTTCATACAATATCTTAATTGAATTCTATGTAATGATCAATAAATTCAGTTGAATTCTGTATCTATATGTATCAAAATTCGAATACCGGTCTATTCTATTATTCTATAGATCTAGAAGATCTATATTCTATAGATATGGAATCTTTCTAGATATTTATTTGGGCTGGAGTTGACAAACAACCAATAACAATATTATTGTTTCTTAGTGTCAATTAGCAATTGAAATGGGGCGTGGCCAAGTGGTAAGGCAACGGGTTTTGGTCCCGCCATTCGGAGGTTCGAATCCTTCCGTCCCAGCACGGATCCATTTCTCCATTATTCCCATATAAATCCTATCATAATATAACATAATCTAAAAAGGAAGTGGGGGGGGTGGATAGCAGTTAATCTATATTACTTTAAACATCTGTGTCTGTTCGAATTTCATTAACAAATGATCAAGTCCCATATTCTAGAGTATAGTAGATATAAAACATCTATAACAAACAACAAATAGTGACAACAGTTCCGTCTATCTAATAGATAGGAGAAATCTTACCTATTTTTTGTTCGATTTTGATTTTCGTAATCTGATTAAAAGAATCAAAATGCAAATATTAACTTACATTATTTTTTTATACATCTCATGAAAAAAAAGGATTTTTTTCTTCTTATCTTATTTCTTTCTTCGTTTCTTTGATCTATTTCAAATCTTTATTTGAAATTAGTGATGAGTCACTTCAAAAAGAAAGACCGATCCGCCTATAAAGATCAAAGGCGGTGCTTATTGTCCAATTTTCTTCAAACCCAACCCAATCAAACTAAAATAAATTCAAAAATGATGTTTAATTTAATTTTAATTATAGTTAATTTCATTTAGAAATATAGAAATATTTTTAATGATTCCCTATACGTGGAATCTTTGAAAAAGTAGGAAATCGTTTAATTTATCTTATTAAGTCACTTGAAGATGCAGATTCCAAAACTTATTCGTTTATATATTATTTCCATATATATCTATATATTATAGATATAGATTTCTTTTTTCTTTCTATTATCTATTTTATATATATTCTATTAGTTTATATATATTCTATATAGTCTGTTAAATATGTTAAAAATGTTGTCTTGCTAGGATTTTTTCAGAAAAATATTGTTTCATGTATTATATATTCATATATAGAAGAAAAAGTGTAGATTGCGATGTCTATGGACAGCTGAACCGATGACTATTCATGATTCCGTAATTGAATCAATTCCATACCGGTTCCAAATTAGAGGAATGTTATGGTAAAACTTCGTTTGAAACGATGTGGTAGAAAGCAACGTGCGACTTGAAGGACACAACCCGTTGTGGATTTTTACATCCACCATTTTCGATTTGTCTAGAAATGAGGTGCTCTTGGCTCGACATTGTTTGTTCTGTTACACTGGAACCCTTCGTTTTTTGTCGGGTTGTAAATAGTTCATGATGGAGCTCGAACCGAAAGTATTAATTCATTTCTCAGGGGCAGGGATCTAGGGTTAATGCCAATCAACTGGAACAACTTCGTAAATATATGGACAATCGAAAGGATCCAATTCGAGCAAGTTTCCAATTCAAAAGCAAAACTTGTTGAAATTGATCCAAATTTTGCGATTCAACGTGTATCATACTAGAATCAACCGTCCATAGGATTCTTTGATAGAAAGAAATAAAATAAATAGAAATAAAGGGTATGTTGCTGCCACTTTGAAAAGATTAAGAAACACCGAAGTAATGTCTAAACCCAATGATTCAAAACAGGAATAAAGGGTTTAAAAACAAGGAAACACCCTTTGTAGTTGTTAATTCTTTCGATAGTCTCAATAACTGGATTCGACTAAAGAATCCAAATAGAATTTGAAATCGTTTAACCGGTATAAACGAAAGGGAGTAAAGACTACTCAATAAATGAAATTCACTAAAGATTTTTCTTTGAGCTATTTGAGAGTTATCCGACTTGAGTTATGAGTACGAGCGGTTTCTTTTTCATTTTTCAGGAAGAAAAAAGACTGGAATCGTAGTCTAATTGATTTTATAAGCCCGTTTGTTATTTAATTTATTAGAATTGGATACATAGACAAAACTTCGAATTAAGTCATTTTTTCTCGAGCCGTACGAGGAGAAAACTTCCTATACGGTTCCAGGGGGGGTATTGTTCATCTATATCTATCCCAATGAGCCGTCTATCGAATCGTTGCAATT